CTTTGATTTATTACAAATATCCACAATAACTTTATTCGTAATTCAAATACGAATACTAGCCTCAGATTTTTTTTTATTTATGAAAAAACCAAAGCCCCTTATCGGATTTGAACCGATGACTTACGCCTTACCATGGCGTTACTCTACCACTGAGTTAAAAGGGCTCGTTTGATTCAATTCCTGAATAAATTCACTAGCCACTATGAGTTTAGTATATAGACTTATTATAATATATGTACATATAAGACTATATCTTATATTTATAGCGGTTCGTTCAGAAATGAAAAATTTGACTTGTCTGTTAAATTAAATAAAATTCTAGGGGAGGATATACTAGTGAATATAGTTAAAATAAAATGGTTTATTGATATTGGATTTGATAAATAGAAATGCAATGACAATGTATTTTTTTCGATCCTAATTGGAATTGACATCATAACGAAATTTATTTGATTGATACGCGTACCTACTAATTTAACAGGGATCCAACATATCTCATTGAATGATTGATAAAGAAATTTGGCGCAGCCTCTGAACTAAATTATGAACTAAATTATTGGCGGAAAAAATCCTATAGAATCGTGAAAGATGGAAAGATCCTCCATCTCGAGTCATACCATCCCATTATATTGACAATTTTTAAAATTGTGCATACTATCAGCATAGTATCCTGGCGGTCGTTCAAGTATGATATGCCCCCATCGTCTAGTGGTCCAGGACATCTCTCTTTCAAGGAGGCAGCGGGGATTCGACTTCCCCTGGGGGTAGGGTACTACAAAAGGAAGTTGATCATGGATTATCAATAAGCCTGGAATTTATTCTTCCTGGGTCGATGCCCGAGCGGTTAATGGGGACGGACTGTAAATTCGTTGGCAATATGTCTACGCTGGTTCAAATCCAGCTCGGCCCAAAAATCCGCCGATCTACACACGAAATGGTATCATATAACCCATTTTGTGCTCTCCAGAAATGCCCGATCCCCAGCACTATTTATTTACTTTACTCTATTTTTCCAACAAATTAGGATCTTGATAATGATCTATATTCATATCAGGATCTGTAAGTGTAAAATACAATCGAAGGAAAGGGATAAAGAAAAAACCCTTTTCATTGAAAGAGTAATTATCCCATTTATTTGTCAATAACGAAAGGATTACTAGTAATCCAGGTCGGTCTCACTAAAGCGAAGCGCATACCCATATGATATTATATATATCATATATCACTCGCGGCTCTGTTACAACACGCCAATTTGAATCTAAATTCAAAATTGAAGGGGTTAGAATAAAATAATAAAAATATGTATACATAATACTTTATTTTATTATTGTATTTACTTGGGATTGTAGTTCAATTGGTCAGAGCACCGCCCTGTCAAGGCGGAAGCTGCGGGTTCGAGCCCCGTCAGTCCCGACGGATCCAATAAAAAAATATATAAACTCCGCTCTCTCTTTTTTGTGAAAGTAAGTCGAATTTCGTTTTTATCATCAATCGGGGAATTTTCATTTCTTTGACTAGTACTGATTCGATTGATGAGCGATAGACATATGTGGATTAGGACAATTATTGGTAGCATCACATTCAGGATTCCAAGAGATACCATACTGTACCGGGTATGGCTTTTTTCGATTACTGCTACTCTGTCGAATAGAGTAGAGTACTTTATGTTTCCCGGAAGTACATATAGAAAGGGAATTTGCATGATATAAAATAACTTAGTTATTGTAATAGAATACTTTCAGGGATCGCTTTTTTATTAGGGGAGCGCTATTTTTTTATTAAGGGGTTTCCTTGAAAGAACAAACTTTATTTATTTTTATATAAAAATAAATAATAATAAATAATTATAGTTAATTTGATGGAATATTAGATTTTTTATACCGAAACTTGTACTCGTCTTTATCATCTTTCTTTTGTTTTCCGAGGAGATTAGATTCGCTCAGTAAAAAAAGAAGTTTCGAACTTAACTCTTTCCCCCCTCCTTTTTTTTTATTTATCTTCTATTGTTTGTTGGGGGTTGTTTAGAATCAATGGTAAGTGTACGGGCGGTTCAATGATACTTCATCAGATGGTTGTACAAAAGGGGCAGTAGGTTATATAAAAGAAAGAATAAAAAAGAATGATAAATAAAAAAAAGTAAAATTATTGGTTGGATCAGGAAAAAAAATTGGAGTTCGGTATGGATAAAAGATTGTCCTATGTTATACTATTCAATTCTTGACGATGAGTTGATTTGATAGTGCAGATATTGTTATTCATGATATTGATCCGATTCGATATCATCGAGATGTAATTCATCCCATTGAATTTACAAGCGAAAGATTTATTATCTCTATGGGATTAACTCCCGAGTTATTGCGAATTAAATTAAAGAAAAACGAAACAATGAGATTATGGAAGTAAATATTCTCGCATTTATTGCTACTGCACTGTTTATTCTAGTTCCTACCGCTTTTTTACTTATAATATACGTAAAAACAGTCAGCCAAGGTGATTAATTTGAATTAAACTGGACTTTTTAGTTCTTATCAAGAATTGAAGAGACGAAAGGGATTCAAATTTCGCGTCTTAAATGAACTGGGCAGACTAGAATTCGCCGTATTCTATGAAATAAATACGATAGTATGGTAGAAAGATTCAGATATTTCTTTCTACCATACTATCTACTATTGTTATTGTAGTGTATATAAGGTGTATTGTAATCCGGATTAATTTAATAGAGATCAATCTATAATAGTATCGTCAGATTTCTATATATCGGTATATATATATGTATATCAATTATATATTATATATAATTGATATAGTGCCTCCCACCAATTCGATTTCTTTGCTTTATGCACCTGTCTTATATTTCTATTTAATTTGTGTTGATTTCAATCAATTTGAACTAATTGAAAAGCGACTCGTACGATTCTAATTCCCAGATTGCTGATTATTTTCAATATGAATTCCGATCAAAAGAATCAAGGGCCTCTTTGATGGGTATAATAAAAGAAAATTAAAGTAATCTTTTTATTAGCATAGCATTCTGACGAAGAGGTCATTGATCGATCAGTTTCCAGATGATCTATGGAAACTCCTTCGAATTTCGAAAAAAAAAAGGGGGGCTAAAGGATTAGTAAACCTCTTTTAACGTTTGAATAGTGCGTTCAATAAAAAGTGAGTTCAATAAAATAAGTACAACATAAATCAAATTTTCAAAATATTAAAACAAACGGGAAGTGCACAATATGCGACTCGCCCAAGACAAGACACTATTTTAGTCTGTGTAGTATCTCGTTAAAGAACTACTATGTCTGTGTTGTTTCCGATAGAAAATGTGTATCTATGTAACTGTAATGTAATAACAGAACTATTTTATTTTTGAATAATAAAAAAGGAACCAAAAAAGTAAAATAAAAAAAGTTCAACTCTTCCTCACGGTCCATATCTAATTTTAGTAAGAGTCGGTTCATCGAAATAGAAAATTGATCAAGAATTAAGTTGGAATAAATTTACTACCATTTGTATTTCTTTTACTTTGTATTCTTTTTACTTTCGAAATACAAACACGTAAATAATTGAAATATTTGTTTGATTGAAAGAATATTCTTCATATATATTATTCATAAACTATATTACTACACTAAAACCCAAGAAAATTTTGAAATGCAGATATTTTTTTATTTCTATTTCAATTTAAAAATTGAATTTTAAATTGAAATAGTGTTGAAAGAGTGAAATTTCAACTAAAAAAAGCTTTTCAGACCTGAACGATTCATAAAAAATTTGATACAGTTTAATTCCTACAACTCAATTACAATTAGTAATACTTCTAGAGTCCACTTCTTCCCCATACTACGAGTGAAAGAGAAAATGTAAAGACTACCATTAAAGCAGCCCAAGCGAGATTTACTATATCCATGTGAATTATGTCCCCTATCTCTATGACGAAATTCTTGAATTATTGTTCACTAATAAATAATAGTGGAATCACTGGCGCAGAGTCAAAAATTCTAACCTAAGATCGTTGATGAAACAATCCAATAAATCCAACTTTAACTTATTAACTTAACTTATAAGGAGTCTTATAAGAATTCTAGTATAATCAGAAAAGATTAAGCACAAGAAAAATATGCGGAGACCCCCTTGGAAGTATCAAAGAAATGCTACTAATATATAGTATGTAGAAATAAGAAAAATAGATTCTTTTTTTGTTGCCCTTCATTAAGTTAAATAAAAAGTATAAAAAAAAAAAAAGAATAAAAAAAATAGAATATATAGAATATAAGGTAGATCACTACCTAGCCCATACCCTATTTCTTTCCCATTTTCTTTTGATCTAATCCTTAACTTAACGTCTCCTTATTGTCTCTATGAAAGACGCCCTATTATGTTTTTGACTAGAGGTTAACGAAAAAAGAAAACAGGTATATACTAAGTAAAAGCCAATTACTCAGTCAATCGAATTAATATTGATTGCGGAGTACGCAAAGACTTTGATGAATATGTATACAAAGTCTCTTATGGCCTTTCCGCAACTAAAATAAAAACGGAATTCGATTTCCGTCCTGCTATCCAATCGAATTCCAAACTCGGCTCGTAGACACTCCATTAGTAATGGAAGGACTCTCAAGATTTATAAGTTTCCTCCGTTGGCTTCCGCCGGAAAAATTTTTCAAATTATAGCAGCAAAATAGAAGGGAGTATCTCAATTCTTTTGGTGATTAGGCGACACCCGGATTTGAACTGGGGAAAAAGGATTTGCAGTCCCCCGCCTTACCGCTCGGCCATGCCGCCAAAACGATACCAAATCAAAATCTATGAAAAAAAATCCCCCTTTGTCTTCTTATTTATTGTACTTGTATTTTATTTTGAATCTTAATCCCGTTTTTCTTTTAACTACTTTTCTAAAAGAAAGATTTCTTTTTGTTTGGCTTGGATCCATCCCTTCGATTGATTGTATAGTATCTTCAAACCACACAATCTCTCAAAATTTCTCTTACTTTTTCTAGTGA